ATTGTAATACTGTAATACTGTACTATTGTAATATTGTATAATACTGTAATATTGTAATATTGTACATAACTTAATGATTTTGCTACTAGAGGTCTTCCTGTTTCCGGGGGGGTTTACAGGTTCAATACGATCTCAGGAGTAAAGGGGGGTAGGGGGGGTTTAACGCCCAAAAAAGGGAGTTGTTACGACCAGTCGTTGATAATTTAATAGTATTTATGCTCTTGAAATCAATATTGCAATTCTTATTTTAATGTCTTTTAATAATTCATCATTAATATTGATATCAAGAAAATGTTCAACCTTATTTTACTGACCCGTGTGCACTCTGAAATGTCAAATGAAAGGAAGCCAAAAAAGAGAACCAACTGCCCCTGTGGAGTGAACGCTCGGCATGGTGGGTAACGAGGAGTATGTATTACCACCATTAACTTATGCAAGCGTCGATAACTATGTGTGGAATAAATAAATTAATGGCCCTGAAGTAGGAACCAAATGCCAGGAATAGTTCACTAAGTGAAACCCCCACTATTTCTGTCCCTGACCATCAATAACCGTTAACATTAAGAAATCAACTGATGGTCGGTTCTTACTGCGCATAATAATTTAGATGGTTAGTTAGTGGAGTCCTGGTATAACATTATTAAAATATTTTGCATTTGATTTATCAATTGCTCAACCCCTGAAATATTATATATTTGAATTATTAATTTAATGGTTTATGTGTTTCTTAGTAATATTTATTGTTTAATAGCATTTATTTAAATTAATGGTTATAATACATAAATGTCTTATATGACCTTCATTGTATGTTATATACCAATAATGGTATATTACATATATGTAGTAGGGGCGGATCCTGGCAAAGAATAGTTAAGTTATAATCCTAGCTTTGGGAGTTAGGGGCGGGGGTTAAAATCCTCCTTCTTTGAGGCAGTAGGAAGGGATTTAACCTTCGACATCCGACTTACAAGGCCGGCGCTCTTAACTCTGAGCTACTAGTGCAGTGTCATTCAAGTAGTTTGTTTTCTACTAGTGCAGCAATTGGAGTTAAGATGAGAAAAATGGAGAAATAAAGAGCTGAGGCGATTTGTCCGATGCTTACAAATGGGTATTCTACTGGTATACCTCCAATTCATGTAAGGATTAGGACATCTGCAATTAGTACTCAGAAAAGGATTTGGGTTAGGGGTCGGAAGGTTAGGCTTCGTTGTTTTGAGGTGTGGAGAATGGGTACTAATATAAGAACGAGGATGGAAAAGAGAAGGGCTAATACTCCTCCTAGTTTGTTGGGGATAGATCGGAGAATTGCGTAGGCAAACAGAAAATATCATTCTGGTTTGATGTGGGCGGGCGTAACTAGGGGGTTGGCTGGGGTGAAGTTGTCGGGGTCGCCAAGAAGATTGGGGGAAAAAAGGGCTAGGGATACTAGGGCAATTAGCAGTGCCGTAAACCCAAGAAGGTCTTTGTAGGAAAAATATGGGTGGAATGAAATTTTGTCTGCATCGGAGTTTAAGCCGGTTGGGTTGTTAGAGCCTGTTTCATGGAGAAAGATAAGGTGAACTAATGTGACGGCTGCAATAACAAAAGGGAAAAGAAAGTGGAAGGCAAAGAATCGTGTGAGGGTAGCATTGTCAATTGAGAACCCCCCTCAAATTCATTGAACTAGAGTGTCTCCAATATATGGGAAAGCAGAAAGAAGGTTAGTAATTACTGTAGCCCCTCAAAAAGATATCTGTCCTCATGGAAGTACGTATCCGACAAAGGCCGTTATCATTACTAATAAAAGAAGAATAACTCCGATGTTTCAGGTCTCTTTATATAGGTAGGAGCCGTAATATAAACCTCGTCCGATATGAAGGTAAATACAGATGAAAAAAAAGGAGGCCCCGTTTGCGTGTATGTTTCGAATTAGTCAGCCGTAGTTGACATCTCGGCAAATGTGGGCGACTGAGGAGAAGGCGGTAGTAATATCTGAGGTATAGTGTATAGCCAGGAATAGGCCTGTTAATAGTTGTGCGATTAAGCATAGGCCTAGGAGTGAGCCGAAGTTTCATCACACGGAAATATTCGCGGGTGCGGGGAGGTCGACTAGGGCGTCGTTTGCAATTTTTAGTAGGGGGTGGGATTTTCGTAGGTTGGCCATTAGAAGTTTTTGTAGTTGAAGTACAACGGTGGTTTTTCAAGTCATAGGTCTCGGTTAAAGTCCGGGCAAAAATTATGTATTATTTAATGTTTATGTTTTTGTTGGGGCTGGTTTTAGGTTTGGCTGCAGTGGCTTCTAACCCGTCTCCATTTTTTGCTGCTTTGGGTTTAGTAATGGTGGCGGGGATGGGCTGTGGTTTATTAGTGGGTTATGGAGGTAGCTTTTTATCACTGATTTTATTTTTGATTTATCTAGGGGGGATGTTGGTGGTGTTTGCGTATTCAGCTGCGTTAGCAGCTGAACCTTACCCTGAAACTTTAATGAGCTGGCCCGTGTTTTCAGTAATAGTTTTTTATTTTATTAGTTCTTTAGTAGGTGGGGTTTTGTTTATGGACGGGTGGGAGTTAGGGGTGGTGTCAGATGTGGATGGGCTTATTCGGGGAGACATCGCGGGGGTGGCTGTAGTTTATTCTATAGGAGGGGGTATGTTGGTTGTTAGTGCCTGAGTGCTTTTGTTAACTTTGTTTGTGGTCCTTGAGTTGACTCGAGGTCTTAATCGGGGAACTTTACGTTGAGTCTAATTAGCATGGCTAGTAACGAGATGGAGAGTGTAATAAATAAAAATGATAAGTAAGTTTTAATAAGGCCTTGTTGGATGTTGCTAGTAGATGTGATGAGGGGGGTATTGAGCGAAATAGTGGCTTTAGGTCCTGTTTTTTCTATCCAGGTTTGATCAATGGTTTGAGTGGAAATAAATTGTCCTAGGATAAGAGCAATTTTAGGGGCGAAGCGGTGTGTTAGGGTGGGGAAAAAGCCTAGTATATTTGAGAAGTGGTGAGGGGTTAGCATGGGGTGGGGTTTAAATTGTTTATTGGTTAGTGAGGCTAGTTCGAAGGCTATAATAAGTCCGAGGACTGTAACAGTGAGGGCGGCTAGTTTTAATAGTGGTGGTATAGATATTACGGGGGTTTTTAGGGGTGTAATATTAAGTGTAATTAGGAGACCTGCTAGAATGCTGCCTCAGGCAAGACGTTTAATTGGGTTAAGTGCTAGGTTGTTGTTTTCATTAATTGGGGGGAGGGAAGAAAATCGAGGGTTTCCCATGCATACAAAAAATACGATTCGAAGGCTGTAGATGGCTGTAAATGAAGTTGCTAGTAGTGTAAGAAAAAGGGCTCAGGCGTTTAGGTGGGAGGTGTTTAGGGCTTCGATAATAGCGTCTTTAGAAAAGAATCCTGCTAAGAAGGGGGTTCCTGTAAGGGCTAAGCTCCCGATTGTTAAGGCGGAAGTTGTGGTGGGGGCTAGGTTTTGTATACCTCCTATTTTACGAATGTCCTGTTCGTCGTTTAGGCAGTGAATAATGGAGCCGGAGCATAAGAATAGTATGGCTTTAAAAAAGGCATGAGTGCAAATATGTAGAAAGGCTAGTTGTGGTTGATTTAAGCCAATTGTTACTATTATTAGGCCTAGTTGACTTGAGGTGGAGAATGCCACAATTTTTTTAATATCATTTTGTGTTAGGGCGCAGGTGGCTGTAAAAAATGTTGTGAGGGCCCCCAGGCAGAGGCAGATTGTTAGTGCCAAGGGGTTGTGATCTATTAAGGGGCTCATGCGGATGAGAAGAAAGATTCCTGCCACGACCATGGTGCTCGAGTGGAGTAAGGCAGAGACTGGGGTGGGGCCTTCTATGGCAGAAGGCAGTCAGGGGTGAAGGCCAAATTGTGCTGATTTACCAGTGGCGGCAAGAATAAGGCCTAGAAGGGGTAGAGTGAGGTCGTAATTTTTTGAGGCAATAAAAATTTGTTGAAGTTCTCACGAGTTGAGGTTGGTTGCTAATCAAGCTATGGCAAGGATTAGTCCAATATCTCCGATTCGGTTGTATAAAACGGCTTGTAGTGCTGCAGTGTTGGCGTCGGCACGTCCGTGCCATCACCCAATGAGCATGAATGATATGATACCTACACCCTCTCAGCCGATGAAGAGTTGAAAAAGGTTGTTAGCGGAGACCAGGATAAGTATAGCGATAAGAAAGATGAGAAGGTATTTGAAAAATCGTGAGATGTTAGGGTCGGTATGTATATATCATGAAGCAAATTCTAGGATAGACCATGTGACATAAAGAGCAACTGGGAAGAAGACTAGGGAGTAGAGATCGAAGTTAAAGCTTAATGGGATATGGAAGGTGTGTATGTTGAGTCAAGAGGTAGAGGTTGTTATAGTCTGTGTTCCTTCATTGAGGAACAGGAAAAGAGGAAAAAGACTTACGAGAAATGCCAGTTTAACGGAGGTTTTGGCGGAAGTTAAAGACCAGTTTGGGGTTTTAGGGGTGGGTGAGAGTGTTGTAAGGATCGGATATACTAGGATTAGAAAAATAAGAATTAGGGACGAGGATATCATTAGGGGGGTTTGATGCATAGTTTCTGCTTGGAGTTGCACCAAGAGTTTCTGGTTCCTAAGACCAGTGGATCGACTGTTACCCTTCAGAAGCCGGATTGTGAGTGAGCCCCAGGGTTCAACTGGGGGGGCGAAGATTAGCAGTCTTGGTTGCTGGCGAGCCTCTCTCGGTGAATAAGAGGAATATAACCTCTATTTTTGGAATCACAATCCAATGTTTTAGTTAAACTATATTTACAAGAAATTCACCCTAAGATCGTCTCAGGTTTTAGGATTAATAGAATCAGGGGAATGAGGTGGAGAAAAATGAGGAGGTGTTCTCGGGAGTAGGTGGGGTCAAGGGCAGTTATGTGAATGGTAGCGGGGCCTCGCTGTGTTATAATAAATATATAAAGTGAGTAGGCTGCGGTGATTAAAGTTGCTAGTCCTGTTAAAATTAGGGTTCATCAAGATCAGTTGAAAATGGAAATAATAATTATTAGTTCTCCTATGAGGTTGGGTGATGGGGGTAAAGCAAGGTTGGCTAGGGTTGTTAGTAGCCATCAAGAGGTTATTAGGGGTAAAATAATTTGTAGTCCGCGGGCTAAAATTATGGTTCGGCTGTGGGTTCGTTCATAGTTGGTGTTTGCTAGGCAGAATAAAGCTGAAGAGGTTAGGCCGTGGGCAATCATTAATGCAATTGATCCTGACAAACCTCATGGGGTTTGAATTAGAATTCCAGCGGCCACAAGGCCTATGTGGCTGACAGAGGAGTAAGCAATTAATGATTTAAGGTCGGTTTGTCGTATACACACTGAGCCGGCTATAATTAATCCCCATAGGGCAAGGATGAGAAACGGGTAACTTATTTCTTTGGTGAGGGGGTCTAATAAAGTGATTGTGCGTACTATCCCGTAGCCTCCTAGTTTTAGTAGGACTGCTGCCAGGATTATTGAGCCTGCTACGGGGGCTTCAACATGTGCTTTGGGGAGTCATAAGTGGACCCCGTAGAGTGGCATTTTTACTAGGAATGCTAGAAGACATCCGGCTCATAAGAGCTTATCCCCGTAGGATGTAAGGATAAGGGGGAGGGTAAACCCAAGAGTAAGTGTTGATAGTGTGCCCAGCTTATTGTGAAGATTAAGGAGGGCCACTAGAAGGGGCAGAGAGCCTGCGAGCGTATAAAATAAGAAATATGTGCCTGCGTTAAGACGTTCTGTTTGGTTCCCCCATCGGGTAATAACAATAAGTGTGGGGATTAATGTTGCTTCAAATATAATATAAAATATAATCAATTCTGTCGCGCTGAATGCTAGAATAAGAAAAGTTTGGAGGGAGACAAGGAGAGAGATGTAGGTCCGTTGTCGGCCGGCAGGCTCCGATGATGTGTGGTTTTGGCTGGCGAGGATTATGAGGGGGAGAAGTCAACATGTTAGGATGATGAGTGGGGTGGAGAAGGGGTCAGTGGCTATGAAGGAGTTTAGGCAAGTTCATCCTACTTCTTCTGAGTTGTTGATTAATGAGAGGCTAATTACGGCAATAAAAAGGCTAGAAGTCAGTGTGATAAGTCATAGTGTTTTAATAGGGGCAAATCAAATTGTTGGGAAAAGCGTGATGGTTGGGATTAAGATTTTTAGCATTGTAGAAGGTTTATGGCTTGTAAGCGGTCGGATCCGTGGGTGCGGGCGGTTGCTACAAGTAAGGCTAGCCCTGTGCTTGCTTCACAGGCAGAAAAAGCAAGAAGCAGAACTGGTGCGGCTGAAAAATTTGTAGAGTCTGTGCTTAATAGTCATAGTGCTAAAGCAATAAATAGGGAGAGTATCATGCCTTCTAAGCATAGGAGTGCTGAGAGTAGGTGGGTGCGATGAAATGCTAGTCCTGCAAGGCCTACAATAAAAGCCGAAGAAAAAGTAAATTGAGCTGGTGTCATTAGGCGATTACAGATTTTAACTGCAAGTTTTTAAGCCGAAATTAAATGTTTTACCTTAAACTAATCGCCTATTCAGCTCATTCTAATCCGCCTTGAGTTCATTCGTAAACTAGTCCCAAGGTAAGAAGAATAAGAATAATAGTGGCTCATAAAAAAGTTGTTGTAGGGGAGGAGAGTTGATCTCCTCAAGGAAGGGGAAGAAGAAGGGCAATTTCAAGGTCAAAAAGAAGGAATAAAATAGCCACTAAGAAGAATCGTATAGAAAAAGGCAGGCGGGCGGATCCTAAAGGGTCAAAACCGCACTCGTATGGGGAGAGTTTTTCGTGGTCAGGGGTAATTTGGGGGAGTCAGAATGAGATGATAGATAGAACAACCGATAGGGTGAGTGAAATAAAAATTATAGTGGTGATTAAGTTCATTATCTTTTCTTGGGTTTTAACCAAGACCGGGTAATTGGAAGTCACCTATACTGGCGTTTGTATTAAAAAGATTATGAGCCTCATCAGTAAATTGAGATATACAAGAAAAGTCAGACAACGTCTACAAAGTGCCAGTATCAAGCGGCTGCTTCGAATCCAAAATGGTGTTCAGAGGTGAAGTGGTACTGAATTTGTCGGAGAAGGCACACGGCTAAAAAAGTTGAGCCAATAATTACGTGTAGGCCGTGGAAACCTGTGGCCACGAAGAAAGTAGAGCCGTAGACACCATCTGCAATTGTGAAGGGGGCTTCGTAGTATTCTAGGCCTTGTAAGCTGGTAAAGTAAAATCCTAGAAGAATAGTAAGGAGTAAAGATTGAATGGTTTCTTTTCGGTTGCCTTCTATAATGCTGTGGTGTGCTCAGGTTACTGTGACACCGGATGCAAGTAGTACTGCTGTGTTGAGTAGCGGGACTTCAAAAGGGTCTAGGGCTGTAATGCCGGCGGGGGGTCAGCATCCGCCTAGTTCAGGTGTTGGGGCGAGGCTTGAGTGGTAAAATGCTCAGAAAAAGCCAATAAAAAAGAAGACTTCTGAGGTAATAAAAAGAACTATCCCGTATCGAAGGCCTTTTTGTACAGGGGGGGTGTGATGTCCTTGAAATGTGCCCTCTCGTACGATATCTCGTCATCATTGATATATTGTAAGAAGAAGAAGGGCTAATCCAAGGGTTATTAGTGTTGTAGATTGAAAGTGTATTCAAATTGCGGTGCCTGAGGTGAGTAAAAGTGCTGCTACAGCCCCTGTAAGGGGCCAAGGGCTAGGGTCTACTATGTGGTATGCATGTGCTTGGTGGGCCATTAGACGTTTTCTTGTAGGTAGAGGCTTAAAAGAAGAACGAATACATAAGCTTGAATTATAGCAACTGCCACCTCTAAAAGGGTGAGTAGAATAAGAAGGGTGGCGGTTAACAGGGCCACTGTGGGTATTAAAGGGAGAAGGACAAATGCAGCAGTGGCGATAAGTTGAATTAATAGGTGGCCTGCTGTTAAGTTGGCAGTGAGTCGAACTCCTAAAGCAAGTGGGCGGATAAATAGGCTAATAGTTTCGATAATAATAAGAATGGGGATCAAGAGTGTGGGGGTTCCTTCTGGGAGAAGGTGTCCTAAAGCATGCGTGGGCTGGTTTCGTATACCAATAATAACAGTTGCGAGTCATAGAGGTACTGCAAGGGCTATATTGAGGGATAGTTGAGTTGTGGGTGTGAATGTATAAGGTAAAAGGCCTAGCATGTTAAGAGTAATGAGGAAAAGTATAAGGGAGGTAAGGATTAAAGCTCATTTATGTCCGGGCTGGTTTAAAGGAAGAAAGATTTGTTGAGTGAACCGATTGGTGAATCAGTTTTGTAGTGTTAAGAGCCGGTTGTTTAATCAGCGGGATGAGGGTTGGGGAAAAATAGTTCATGGTAGGGTAAGAGCTAAAAGAATCAGGGGGACTCCCAGGAGTGTCGGACTTAGAAATTGGTCAAAAAAATTTAGTACCATGGTCAGTTTCAAGATTTAGTTTTAGGTTTTTCGGCAGCTACAGGGGACGGGTCATTAGGAAAAGAATGTGCCAAGACTTTTGGTGGAATGATAGTTAAGAAAACGGCTCATGTGACTACAAGGATTATAAATCAAGGGGCGGGGTTTAGTTGAGGCATTTTCACTAAGGGTGGTTGGGAGTCACCAATTTTTAGCTTAAAAGGCTAATGCTTTACCCTGTTTAGCTTCTTAGTGAGGCGTCCTGAAGCATAAGAGAAGACCAGTTTTCAAAGTGTTGCAGGGGAACTGCTTCTACTACAATAGGCATAAAGCTGTGGTTGGCTCCGCAAATTTCAGAGCACTGCCCATAAAAAACTCCTGGTCGAGAGGCGATAAAGGCAGCTTGGTTTAGTCGTCCGGGGACTGCGTCTATTTTTACACCCAGGGATGGGACTGCTCATGAGTGAAGGACGTCTTCTGCTGTGACGAGAATACGAATGGGGGATTCTACTGGGATAACTATGCGGTTGTCTGTTTCTAAAAGGCGAAATTGGCCAGGTGTTAATTCTTGAGTGGGCACTATGTAGGAGTCAAAGCCAAGTTCTTCGTAGTCTGTGTATTCGTAGCTTCAGTATCATTGGTGTCCAACGGCTTTAATAGTTAAATGGGGGTCGTTAATTTCGTCTATCAGGTATAAAATTCGCAATGAGGGGAGTGCGATTAGGATTAAGATTAGTGCTGGTAAGAGTGTTCAAATAATTTCGATTTCTTGGGAGTCAAGAATGTATTTGTTAGTAAGCTTTGTTGAAACTATTGCAATGATAATGTAAAGGACAAGGGTGCTAATTAAAAATACAATTATTAGGGCGTGGTCGTGAAAGTGTAGGAGTTCTTCTATTACAGGTGAGGCTGCATCTTGTAAACCTAGTTGGGAGGGGTGTGCCATTAAAAAAAAGGGGGGGGGGGTACGCAGGGGTTTAACCTACAATTATGCCTTGACAAAGCATTGTAATATTAGTTTTACTAGTGCCCCATAGAAGAAAGTGACAGAGTGGGTATGTAGGTGGCTTGAAACTATCATACGGGGGTTCAATTCCCTCCTTTCTCGGTATTAGTTGGCTGGGTGGTGGGAAGAATGTTGAACTTGTACGAATGCGGGCTCATCAAAGGTGTGGTAGGGCGGGGGGCACCCGTGCAATCACTCGACGTTAGTTAGAGTAAGTTCAACTGTTGAGATTTCACGTTTGGCGGCAAAGGCTTCTCAGATGATAAATAAGAACATAATTACGGCTACTAAAGAAACAAGCGATCCAATGGAAGAAACAGTATTTCATAGCGTATATGCATCAGGGTAGTCTGAATATCGTCGGGGTATTCCTGCTAGGCCTAGGAAGTGTTGAGGGAAAAAGGTCAAGTTTACACCAATAAATATTACTCCGAAGTGAATCTTGGTTCAAGTGCTATGAAGGGTATAACCAGAAAAAAGCGGGAATCAGTGAACAAAGGCAGCGACAATGGCAAATACGGCCCCCATGGATAAGACATAGTGGAAGTGAGCTACTACGTAGTATGTGTCGTGAAGGACGATGTCTAAGGAGGAATTGGCCAGCACAATGCCTGTTAGCCCCCCCACAGTAAACAGGAAGATAAACCCCAGGGCTCAAAGTATGGGGGTTTCTCATTTAATTGCACCTCCATGGAGTGTAGCCAGTCAGCTGAATACTTTAACACCTGTTGGGATAGCAATGATTATCGTTGCGGAGGTAAAATATGCTCGAGTGTCTACGTCTATACCCACTGTAAACATGTGATGGGCTCATACAATAAAACCTAGCAGTCCGATTGCTATTATTGCTCAAACCATGCCCATATAGCCAAAAGGTTCTTTTTTCCCAGAGTAGTAGGCAACAATATGAGAAATTATTCCGAAGCCTGGTAAGATGAGAATGTAAACTTCAGGATGTCCAAAAAATCAGAATAAGTGTTGGTAAAGGATGGGGTCACCCCCTCCTGCCGGGTCGAAGAAAGTGGTGTTTAAATTTCGATCTGTAAGAAGTATTGTAATTCCTGCGGCAAGGACGGGGAGGGATAGCAGAAGTAGAACTGCTGTAATAAGTACGGCCCAGACGAACAGCGGGGTTTGGTATTGGGTGATAGCAGGGGGTTTTATGTTAATAATAGTGGTGATAAAATTAATAGCTCCAAGAATAGAAGAGACTCCTGCCAAGTGCAGGGAAAAGATTGTGAGGTCAACGGATGCTCCTGCGTGGGCTAAGTTCCCCGAAAGAGGGGGGTAAACAGTTCATCCTGTTCCAGCCCCGGCTTCGACCCCGGAAGAGGCAAGTAAAAGAAGGAAGGATGGAGGAAGGAGTCAAAAACTTATATTATTTATTCGGGGGAAAGCTATATCGGGTGCACCGATCATCAGGGGGATAAGTCAGTTTCCAAAACCTCCGATTATAATTGGTATTACTATAAAAAAGATTATTACGAAGGCATGGGCTGTGACGATAACGTTGTAGATCTGGTCGTCACCCAGCAAGGCCCCAGGCTGACTTAGTTCTGCGCGGATGAGTAGACTTAGTGCAGTTCCCACTATTCCGGCTCAGGCACCAAATACCAGGTAAAGGGTGCCAATATCTTTGTGATTTGTTGAGAAAAATCATCGTGTGGTTGCCACAGGTAGAATGGCCGAGGGTTAGGTGGTGGCTTGTAGCTCCATGTACGGGGGTTCAAATCCCCTTTCTACCAAGCCCCGGGGTGTTACATATAAGATTGCAAATCTTAAGAGGCAGATTAAAGTTCTGCCGGGGCTTTCCCCCGCCTTTTGGCCGTAGGCGGGGGAAAGGTAGGCGGATGCTCGCTGGTTAGAGCGCTTAGCTGTTAACTAAGAATTTGCAGGATCGAGGCCTGTCTGCCTAGAAAGGCTTTAGCTTAATTAAAGTGTCTGTTTTGCATGTAGAAGATGTGGGATAGTGTCCTGCAAGTCTTAAGTAAGAGTTGGGGGATTTTCACCCCCACTAGGGGCTTTGAAGGCTCCGGGTCTAAATTTTTATCCTAAACTCTTAGGGGGTAATAAGGCATAATAAGCTTGGGGTTAGGGGAAGAAGTGTAATAGTGGCTGTTGTAGTTAGTGACGTTAAGAAAGGGGTTTTGAGGGCTTTTAATCGTCAGGGGGTGAAGCTTAATGTGGTATTAGGGGAGACTGTTAGTGTTATTGCATAAGTGAGTCGAAGATAAAAGTAAAGGCTGAGAAGGGCGGATAGGGCAGCTGCGGTAGCAGTAAGTGGGAGGTTTTGATTATTAAGTTCTTGCAAAATTAGTCATTTGGGGGCAAAGCCTGTTAAAGGGGGGAGGCCTGCCAAGGATAGGAGTGTGAGTGGTGTAAGGGCTGTAAGAATAGGGGTTTTTGCTCAGGTAGTGGCGAGGGTGGAGATATTAGTAGAGGAAAAATGTTTAAAAATTAGAAAAATAGAGGTAGTTATCAGAAGGTAGGTTAAAAGGCTAAAAAGTGTTAGTGAGGGGAGGTACTGAATGATAAGAATTATTCATCCGAGGTGGGCAATTGAGGAGTAAGCTAGGATCTTACGGAGATGTGTTTGGTTTAAGCCTCCTCAGCCTCCTATAAGAGTTGAAGCCAGTCCAAATATAACAAGAATTAGTGGGTTTGGTAATTGGATCTGAAGAAAAATAGCTATTGGGGCTAGTTTTTGCCAGGTAGACATAATTAGGCCTGTCGTTAGATCTAGTCCTTGAAGGACTTCGGGCAGTCATGCGTGTAGTGGTGCTAAGCCAATTTTTAGTGCTAGGGCAATAATAATAATAGTAGAGGGTACGGGGTGTGTTATTTCTTGAATTTGCCATTCCCCAGAAAGTCAAGCATTGGATACTGAAGCAAATAAGAGTAGCGCGGCCGCGGCCGCTTGAATAAGGAAGTACTTAGTAGTGGCTTCTACTGCTCGTGGGTGGTGGTGGCGGGCTATCAGCGGGATAATAGCGATGGTGTTAAGTTCAAGTCCTATTCATGCTAGGAGTCAATGTGAGCTAAATAAGGTGGCTATTGTGCCTAAGCCTATACCTATTATAAAGATTGGGAGAATGAAGGGATTCATTAGCAAAGGAAGGGGTTTAACCAACATGTTTGGGGTATGGGCCCAAAAGCTTATTTAGCTGACTTTACTAGGAAGTGGTGTAGTGGAAGCACTGAGAGCTTTGATCTCTCTAGGTAGGGTTCGAACCCCTTCTTTCTAAGGAGGCGGAGGGGCTTTAACCCTCATGATTTACTCCATCAAAGTAATCCTTTAGTTCAGGCACAACTCCTGCTAAAACTGGGGGGGTAGTCCTGCAAGTGAAATGGGGATGGAAAGGTGTCAAATTACAAGGGCTAGGGTAAGTGGTAAGAAATTTTTTCAGATTAAGTGTATGAGTTGATCGTATCGAAATCGGGGGTAAGATGCGCGAACTCATAAAAATATAACTGCCAGTATGGTGGTTTTAAGCATTAGGCTAACAGTAGTAATTTGGGGTAATAGAATTGTAAGAGAAGAGCCTATAAATAGGGTAGCTGAGAGGGTGTTTATAAATAGAATGTTTGCGTATTCTGCAAGAAAAAATAGAGCGAATGGGCCGCCTGCGTATTCTACATTAAACCCAGATACTAACTCTGATTCTCCTTCTGTTAGGTCGAATGGGGCTCGGTTGGTTTCTGCTAGTGTGGAGATAAACCATATTGCTGCGAGAGGTCAGGCTGGGAGAATTAGTCATACGGCTTCTTGAGAGACGTAGAATGTGTGGAGGGTAAATCCTCCTGTAAAGATAATAGCGTTAAGAAGAATTAAGCCTAGGCTGACTTCGTATGAGATTGTTTGGGCGACTGCTCGGAGGGCCCCAATGAGGGCATATTTTGAATTGGAAGCTCAGCCTGAGCCTAAGATAGAGTATACTGCGAGGCTTGATACGGCTAGAATAAAAAGAACTCCTAGGTTTAGGTCAGTAATTGGGAAAGGCATAGGTATGGGGGCTCAAAGTGTGAGAGCTAAGGTAAGGGCTATCATAGGGGCTAATAGGAAAAGAATGGGAGAAGATGTGGAAGGTCGGATTGGCTCTTTTAAAAAGAGTTTTAGGCCGTCTGCAATGGGTTGGAGGAGCCCGTAGGGTCCTACTACGTTTGGGCCTTTGCGAAGTTGCATGTATCCTAACACTTTTCGTTCCACAAGGGTGAGTAAAGCAACTGCTAGTAGTACAAAAATAATTAAGATAAGGGGGTGGATAATAAAAGAAAGAACTGTTGAAAGCATAGTTAAGAAGAGGATTTGAACCTCTGGTTAAAAGGTCTTAGGTCTTTTGCATTAGCCAGGCTCTGCCATCTTAACAAACCATTTTCGGGGGTGGGTGATTTTATGCCTTTTCTCCTAGTTTAGTTGACTTCATTAGGTGTAAGGTAAGGTGTGCTTTTAGTAGGGACCTTATCTTTTCGGTCCTTTCGTACTGGAAAAGAGCATGCCATAGATAGAAACTGACCTGGATTACTCCGGACTGAACTCAGATCACGTAGGACTTTAATCGTTGAACAAACGAACCCTTAATAGCTGCTGCACCATTAGGATGTCCTGATCCAACATCGAGGTCGTAAACCCTATCGTCGATATGGGCTCTGGGAAAGGATTGCGCTGTTATCCCTGGGGTAACTAGTTTCGTTGATCGGCAGCAGAGCCGGGTCATTGTAGGTTAGATGTTCTAATATTTAGGGTTGTCACTCTTAATTAAAGAAAGGGTGTTTCTATGCCACGTGGGGGTTTCTTTTTACCCCGCGGTCGCCCCAACCAAAGACAGCAAAATAGAGCACTTTTCGTTCAATTTTTTGGTTAAGAGTATTTGACGAGTGTTATTTATTGTCTAAAGCTCCACAGGGTCTTCTCGTCTTATGTTTTTATTCCCGCTTCTGCACGGGAAGATCAATTTCATTGACTAAAAAAGGGAGACAGTTAAGCCCTCGTTATGCCATTCATACAGGTCTCCATTTAAAAGACAAGTGATTGCGCTACCTTTGCACGGTCAAAATACCGCGGCCGTTAAATTCATGATCACAGGGCAGGCGGGACCTCTTATACTTTGTGTGGCAAGAGGCGATGTTTTTGGTAAACAGGCGAGGCTTGGTGGATTAATTTGCCGAGTTCCTTCCTTTTTTTTTAGTCTTTCCTTGTAGACACGCTTGTGTAAGGTTAACGGGGGAGTGCGGGGGGTTTTCTGGTTGTTTTGTTTACTGTCTCGTTACCCTCTATTTTGGGTCCGTTAATTCCCAGCGATGTGTTCGTTCTGGGGTACATTTGTGTGAGGAGAGATTCTGTTCTCTTATTACTCATGTTAGCATTATCGCTTTTATGGGGGCATAAGGCGGTCTAGTGGGGTTGGAGGAATAAGATAAAGTGATCTTTATTATTAGATTTATCAGGACTTAAGCTTTAACGCTTTTTCTTTAGATGGCTGCTTTTAAGCCCACTAGTGTGTTGTTCTTTTGTTAGTTTGATCTTTATCCGTCTGCTAAAGTTGTGTCTTTTGTCCAGGGGGCTGTACCTCCTTGGACTAACTACTTAGCTTTCTCTGTAATTTTAGGGGTTAAAAAGAGAAAACTAAGTGCTGAACTTCTATTCATTTTTTAGACAACCAGCTATTGCCAGGTTCGGTAGGTTTATCACCTCTACTCGGAGTTCTTCCCACTCTTTTGCCACAGAGACGGGTGTGCCCTATTATTAGGCTGCCTCGGAGTAGCTCACTTGGTTTCGGGGTATCAGACTATAAATCTTTTTGCCTGAGGGTGGCTAGCTAAGCCATGATGCAAAAGGTACAAGAGTTAATCTTTGCTTTTTTTGGCTTTACTGAGTTATTTCATTTCTTTTTCAGCTTTCCCTTGCGGTACTTTTTCTGTAGCTTCGATGGTTCTTTTTCAATCGCCTGTACTTAAGAGGAAGAATGTTTTAGTTAGTTTTTGTTTGTCATTGTTATCTTAGGGTGGTTGGGGGGGGGGGGTTAAGTTGCTGGGTGAGCTAGCTGTTAAGCATCAGGATGCTCCGAGTTGCACGGGGGACTTTTCAGTGTAAGAGAAATGCTTTTCTGACTAAGCTACACTCTGGTTTACCCAAGTACACCTTCCGGTACACTTACCATGTTACGACTTGCCTCCCCTTTATCCGGGTTAATTTATTATGAATGGGGTGTGTGGTGGCTCGGGGAGAGTGACGGGCGGTGTGTGCGCGCTTAAGGGCCTGTTTCAGCAGAACACTCTATTTTCTGCTTACTGCTAAATCCTCCTTCTAGTATGCGTTTCAGCAAATTTTTCGTGTTTCCTGGGGCAGGAAATGTAGCCCATTTCTTCCCCTTTTATTTGCTACACCTCGACCTGACGTTTTGAGTTGTACTGATTGTGCTTACTATTTGGCCTTCACAGGGTAAGCTGACGACGGCGGTATATAGGCGGGAGAGGCAAAAAAGGGTGAGGTTGAACGAGGGTTATCGGTTCTAGAACAGGCTCCTCTAGGGGGGTATTAAGCACCGCCAAGTCCTTTGGGTTTTAAGCTAGTGCTTGTAGTTCCCGGGCGGACAGAGCAAGTATAAGGTTTGTCTAGGTTTAAGGCTAAGCATAGTGGGGTATCTAATCCCAGTTTGTTTCTTAGCTTTCGTGGGTTCAATGTTATAAAGCCACTTTCGTAGGCGGACTTCTATTTTTCAAGAGCGTATAACAGTTTTGAAAAAATTCGGCTTTAGTTTGTTCAACTATTAACCACCCTTTACGCCGGGGGTCTGTCAGCTGGGGCCTCTCGTATAACCGCGGTGGCTGGCACGAGTTTAACCGGCCCTCTTAGCTTTGACTAAGTCAAGTTTTCACTTATTGCTTAATGTTTATCACTGCTGCGGTCCCTTAGGGGTGTGGCTAAGCAAGGTGTGGTGGGCTACAGATGCGTGCCTGATACCCGCTCCTTGTTCCTTTTTGGGGGGAGGAACTATGGGGCATTCTCACTGGGGTGCGGAGACTTGCATGTGTAAATCTAGCTAAAGTTGACAGTAAAGTCAGGACCAAGCCTTTGTGCTTACGAAACCTTTCTAGGGTCTGTCTTAACATCTTCAGTGTTATGCTTTAGTTAAGCTACGTTAGC